CTAAGTAAATCAATGGGCAGCCTTGGTTCTATTGAAAATACCAGTGTAAGTGAAGACCCGATTAGAAATGATATAGATAAAAACACTCTTAGTGGGAGTGATAGTGACAATTCTAGTTACAGTAATGTTGATCATTTAGTCGGCGTTAGAGACATTCATAATTTCGTACCTGATGATACTTTTTTAGTTAGGGATAATAATAGGGACAGTTATTTCATATGTTTTGATATTGAAAATCAAATTTTTGAGATTGACAATGCTCATTCTTTTCTAAGTGAACTAGAAAGCTCTTTTTCTAATTCTCGGAATTTTTGTTATCTAAATAGTGTATCTAATAGTGATGATCCCCACTATGATCCTTACATATATGATACTAAATATAGTTGGAATAAACACATTAATAGCTGTATTGACAGCTATTTTCGTTCTCAAATTTGTATTGATAGTTACATTTTAAGTGGTATTGTCAATTACAATGACAATTACATTTCTAGTTACATTTTTGATGAAAGCAGAAATAGTAGTGAAACCCAGAGTTCAAGTATAAAAACGAGTCCGGCTGGTAGTGAGTTAACTATAACAGAAACGGAAAATTCTAATGATCTAGATTTTACTCAAAAATATAGGCATTTATGGGTTCAATGCGAAAATTGTTATGGATTAAATTATAAGAAATTTTTGAAATCAAAAATGAATATTTGCGAACACTGTGGACATCATTTGAAAATGAGTAGTTCAGATAGAATAGAACTTTTGATTGATCCGGGTACTTGGGTTCCTATGGATGAAGATATGGTCTCTGTGGATACCATTGAATTTCCGTTGGAAGAGGAATCTTACAAAGAGCGTATTGATTCTTATCAAAGAAAAACAGGATTAACTGAGGCTGTTCAAACAGGCACAGGTCAACTAAACGGTATTCCCATAGCAATTGGGGTTATGGATTTTCAGTTTATGGGGGGTAGTATGGGCTCCGTAGTTGGCGAGAAGATCACTCGTTTGATCGAATATGCTACCAATCAGTTTTTGCCTCTTATTCTAGTGTGTGCTTCCGGAGGAGCACGCATGCAAGAAGGAAGTTTGAGCTTGATGCAAATGGCTAAAATAGCTTCCGCTTTATATGATTATCAATCAAAGAAAAAGTTATTCTATGTATCAATCCTTACATCTCCTACTACTGGTGGGGTGACAGCCAGTTTTGGTATGTTGGGCGATATCATTATTGCCGAACCCAATGCCTACATTGCATTTGCGGGTAAAAGAGTAATTGAACAAACATTGAATACGACAGTACCTGAGGGCTCACAAACGGCTGAATATTTATTCCATAAGGGCCAATTCGACCTAATCGTACCACGTAATCTTTTAAAAGACGTTCTGAGTGAGTTATTTCAGCTCCACGCTTTCTTTTCTCTGAATCAAAATTCAATCAAGCGGATCCTTAATAAAAAAAATATATTAATTAATCAAAATATAAATTATTATTTTTTTTTTATAAAACGAGTAGTTATTTAGTTTATAGAAATCAAAGCCAAAATCCATTCTACGGATTTTGGCTTGGTAGCATTTGATGACATAAGATTTAATTGTAAAAATAATTATGCGGATCATTTTTTTTTTACCGACATTCCCGATTACTAATCAGTAAAAACCTCTATCAAAAAAAAAAGAATGCATTCCTTCTTCCGCTAAATTAAAATTAGGCAAGGAGAATAAAGCGAATTTCGCGTTCTCTTCTTATGTGTATATAATTAAATCTTATGTGTATATAATTAAAATATAGAAAATTTAAAAGTGAAAAGTACAGAATCTTGCATCTTTCGATATTTTTTTAGAATCCCCAGTTTTACTAAGACTCCCTATTCCCGGATCGGATTGTAACAAATTTTTCAGGAAGTTGTAAGAAACTCTTTCTTTATTTTATTCCATTTTATGAAATTCAAATTATAAGACAAAAACAAGATAATAAAAAAGGCGATTATCATATATATATATATTTCATGTAGAAAGATGAAAAATTATATTTATTTAGTTCGACATTCCTTGCACTTATTTTATTATATTTATATATTTTTTATTATATCACATATACTCACTTAGATATGCTTAGTATAATTCTATATGAATTATAAATAATGATTATAAGATACCTTTATAACAATATAAATAACAATATAACAATAACAGGTAAAAATAGTAAATCCAGGTATCCATTTTATGACAAATTTACCCTCTTTTTTTGTGCCTTTCGTGGGCCTAATATTGCCGGCAATTGCGATGGCTTCTTTATCTCTTCATATTCAAAAAAACAAGATTTTTTAGATATCGATATGATGGGGCTAAATCTCATCTATTTTGTTTTTTTTTTTCAAGATTTAGACTTAGACCATAACACAGATATCTATTTCTTAGAATAAAATATGTGATGTGGTTTCCCCCGAACATAAAGAAACTATTATTGTTATTCGTGTGTAAACATGATATATGAGTAAATAAATTATAGCTATTTGCAACGAAATCAAATCGGGATCGGGGCGAATGCCTTAAATGTAAAGTGAATATATCTATATGTATGTGGATATCTATAGGAAATCATGCGAAATGGATATTATTATTTTATATCTAACCAATTCGATGAATTACTCCTAAAATAAAAGTTCACATCAGAATAGTGCTAGTTGATGAGAGTTATTTCGGAAACACACAAAAAGTCAAATTAATTTGGGTTATTCTCTCAATTTCAATAAAATGCAACTAGATCTAGTATGAATTGGCGATCAGAACATATATGGATAGAACTTATAGCGGGGTCTCGAAAAACAAGTAATTTCTGCTGGGCCTTTATCCTTTTTTTAGGTTCATTAGGGTTTTTATTAGTTGGAATTTCCAGTTATCTTGGTAGAAATTTGATATCTTTATTTCCGCCTACGCAAATCATTTTTTTTCCACAGGGGATCGTGATGTCTTTCTACGGAATTGCGGGTCTCTTTATTAGCTCTTATTTGTGGTGCACAATTTCGTGGAATGTAGGTAGTGGTTATGATCGGTTCGATAGAAAAGAAGGAATAGTGTGTATTTTTCGTTGGGGATTTCCTGGAAAAAATCGTCGCATCTTCCTCCAATTCTTTATGAAAGATGTCCAGTCCATCAGAATAGAAGTGAAAGAGGGTATTTATGCTCGTCGTGTCCTTTATATGGAAATCAGAGGCCATGGCGCTATTCCTTTGACTCGTACTGATGAGAATTTGACTCCACGAGAACTTGAGCAAAAAGCTGCTGAATTGGCTTATTTCTTGCGTGTACCAATTGAAGTATTTTAAAAAATGAATTGAAACTGAAATGAAAAGAATGAATGCTTTTTTTCTTTTCAATAGAGAGATTATATCTTGTAGATTCTCTTTTTTTTGTTTTGTCAATCAATTTTTCTTTTTATCCCTTTTTGTACTTCTTAATTACCAAACGATTGGGATGCTTATAACGATAGCTTTTTTGTCTTGTTTTGGTAGTCATTTTTTTTATCAGAATCACAATATTCTTCAGAAAATTCTCTCAATTATTCCCGGACTATGCGTCGTTTTTTTTTTTCAAAAAATTGGATATTTTGATAGAAAGAGAGTTCTTTCGTTTCAAAATCTGAATAATATTTGTTACTTGAAGGGGCTCTTTCATGCATTTCTTTATTGAAAGGGGTCACTCTCTTCGAATTTTAGCAAGTGATAGATTTGGAAACAATCTCTTTATTCGAAGTGGATTCTTTTTTATTCCATTTCTGTATTATTTATAAATTCAAGTACTAACCGCTGAATCATACACAAAAAAAGCGGGGAATAGATTCGTGGGCTCGATAACTTGTAATAGAACTGATCCTTGATAGGAATATTAGTTAGTATCGTATAGCGTCAACGAATGGGGTGAGTTCATTAAAAATTCAAAGACGGAAAAATGGCAAAAAAGAAAGCATTCATTCCCCTTCTATATCTTGCATCTATAGTATTTTTGCCCTGGTGGATCTCTCTCTCATTTACTAAAAGTCTGGAATCTTGGGTTACTAATTGGTGGGATACTAGGCAATCCGAAATTTTTTTGAATGATATTCAAGAAAAGAGTATTCTAAAAAAATTCATAGAATTAGAGGAACTCTTACTCTTGGACGAAATGATAAAGGAATACCCGGGAACACATCTAGAAAAGCTTCGTATCGGAATCTACAACGAAACGATCCAATTGATCAAGATGCACAATGAAGATTGTATCCATACGATTTTGCACTTCTCGACAAATATGATCTGTTTCGTTATTCTAAGTGGTTATTCTATGCTAGGTAATGAAGAACTTGTTATTCTTAACTATTGGGTTCAAGAATTTCTATATAACTTAAGCGACACAATCAAAGCCTTTTCCATTCTTTTAGTAACTGATTTATGTATAGGATTCCATTCGCCCCACGGTTGGGAACTAATGATTGGATCTGTCTACAAAGATTTTGGATTTGCTCATAATGATCAAATTATATCCGGTCTTGTTTCTACCTTTCCGGTCATTCTAGATACAATTTTAAAATATTTTATTTTCCGTTATTTAAATCGTGTATCTCCCTCACTTGTAGTGATTTATCATTCAATGAATGACTGAAAAATGATTCACTGATCCAATTAGAATGGTTGGTTGTTACTTTGTACATAAGCAAAACATTCAAAACTGTACTTATTCTTTTTACTCATACAAGGGATTCGATTCCTCCTATATTCTATTCCATTACAATAAAATTCTTTTAGTACATAGCAGAATCATAGATAGGGAACTATACTAGACTAAGAACCTACCTAATTTTATTGTATAAATTTTCGATACCAATGATTGGACCATGCAAACTATAAATACCCTTTTTTCTTGGATAAAGGAAGAGATTACTCGATCCATTTCCGTATCGCTCATGATATATATAATAACTGGGGCACCCGTTTCAAATGCCTATCCCATTTTTGCACAGCAGGGTTATG